GTGCGTTGGGTTTTTTCGACAAACCATAAAGATATTGGTACTTTATATATAATTTTTGGTGTGTGGTGTGGAATAGTTGGGACCGGTTTGTCTTTGTTAATTCGTTTTGAGCTAGGTACGTCTGGTGTTTTAACAGATGATCATTTTTTTAATGTGGTAGTAACTGCTCATGCCTTTGTTATAATTTTTTTTATAGTTATACCTATTATAATTGGTGGTTTTGGAAACTGAATAGTTCCTTTACTTATTGGGGCACCTGATATAAGTTTTCCACGTATAAATAATATAAGATTTTGATTGTTACCTCCTGCGTTTTTACTATTAATTAGTAGTAGTTTAGTTGAGGGGGGTGCTGGTACAGGGTGAACTGTTTATCCTCCCTTAAGTTCCTTGTTGGGGCATAGTGGTGCTTCAGTGGATTTAGCAATTTTTTCATTGCATTTGGCAGGTATATCTTCTATTTTAGGGGCTATTAATTTTATTACAACTATTTTTAATATACGGTCACCGGGTATAACCATAGAACGAGTTAGCTTATTTGTATGGTCTATCTTAATTACGGTTTTTCTTTTACTTTTATCTCTTCCTGTTCTAGCAGGCGCAATTACTATATTATTAACTGATCGTAATTTTAATACATCTTTTTTTGACCCTGCAGGAGGTGGTGACCCTATTTTATATCAACATCTTTTCTGATTTTTTGGACACCCAGAAGTATATATTTTAATTTTACCAGGATTTGGTATTGTGTCTCACATTTTAGGTACACATGCAGTAAAACAACCCTTTGGTAGATTAGGTATAATTTATGCTATAATCTCTATTGGTGTTTTAGGTTTTATTGTATGAGCTCATCATATATTTACTGTTGGAATAGATGTTGATACGCGTGCATATTTCACCGCTGCCACTATAGTGATTGCTGTTCCTACTGGTATTAAGGTGTTTAGTTGACTAATAACACTGTATGGTTTTAAACATAAAATGGATGCTTCAATATATTGGGTGCTAGGGTTTATTTTTTTATTTACTTTAGGGGGCTTAACAGGTATTGTTCTATCCAACGCATCTCTAGATATTATACTTCATGATACTTATTATGTGGTTGCTCATTTTCATTATGTTCTTTCTATGGGAGCAGTCTTTGCAATTTTTGCTGGTTTTGTATTTTGGTTTCCTGTTATAACAGGCTTATATTTAAATGATCTTTTAGCAAAGTGTCAATTTTTTGTAATGTTTTTTGCAGTTAATCTAACTTTCTTCCCTCAGCATTTTTTAGGTCTTGCTGGTATACCTCGTCGATATTCTGACTATCCGGATGCTTATTACACGTGAAATCAACTCTCTTCTGCTGGCTCTTTAATAAGAGTCTTTGCTGTTATACTTTTTATATTAATTGTTTGAGAGGCTTTTATGGTTCATCGTCCTTATGTCTTTGCTGATGGCGCAAGTTATGCGCGTGAATGGGAACTAAATTTACCTCCTGATTTTCATGGAAACCTAGAGGTATCAATTGGCGTTAAATAAACTAATTAAGAGTTAAGCATAGTATAAATAATACCCCTCGCTTACATCGAGATGATCACTTTGTGTGCTTAATTAACACAATATAGTATTTTGTTTTTAAGTTTAACTCTGTGTAGATGTCTTTTAATTTATTAAGTTTATACCTTTTGCATAATGGCTTCACTATAATTATAAATATTTAAAATCACGAAAGGTTTTGAGCTACTTATATAGTACTTTTAGATATTATATGGTGTGTAGCAATACATTTGTTTCCATATATAAGTAGGGGTGATAGGCTTTTCAAAGAACCAGATAACTTGATTAGCAGGAAAGATTTTTAGGGTTTAAGTTATTCTTATAATGTTTAGGTTATAAGACACAATTAATGAACATAAAAGTAAATTATATAGTCTAACGATTAATAATTTATTAGTAATAATTATTCCTATGTTAATTTTATTAGTAGTACTGCTGATTTTTTAAGAGTTATTTATTAAATTTAGAATGTGTAGATTAGTAATTTTATGTTTGTGAAGGAACTCGGCAAACAATCAATCAACTGTTTACCAAAAACATAGCCATAAGGTATGATATATGGTGTTGCCTGCTCAATGAATACTTTAATAGCCGCAGTACCCTGACTGTGCAAAGGTAGCATAATAAGTTGGCTTATAATTGAGGTCTAGTATGAATGGCTTAATGAGTTGATGACTGTCTCCATGAACAGTATGAACTTACTTATTAAGTGAAAATACTTATAGAAATACAAAAGACGAGAAGACCCTAGAAATTTTAATAATACTAAGTCATACTTACTTTTTTTTGTTGGGGCGACAAACTAACATTTAACTTATTGTTATTTATATGCACTTTTTATGGCGGAAAATAAAATTACTCTAGGGATAACAGCATAATTTTTACTAGTTTGTGACCTCGATGTTGGACTAAGGAAACTACGTCACAGAATGATGTGGTTGTTGTTCTGTTCGAACATTTTACCCTTACATGATCTGAGTTCAGACCGGCGTAAGCCAGGTCAGATTCTATCTTTGTTTGTATAAAATTAAGTACGAAAGGAACTATTTTATCATATTTATATGTAAAACAATTTGGCAGAGCATGCAGTTGATTTAGGTTCAACTTACAACCTTATGGTTAATTGTTACTTAAATGCAGTATAGGAATATTCCAATTTTGGGGATTGGCGGTTGGGCAAAACCCACTTTTAAATGTAGTAGTACTTTATTTTAAAGAAGATTTAGCTTGCACCTAACTAGAAAGGTTTTCCTTCTACTACAATGGACATGTTCCTCTACTGTGCTCCGTTAACTATTATTACCCTTTTGGTAATCTATACTATTTTTGTTATTACTCCTCTTCTACTTGCTTTAACATTACTGTTTTTACTTTTCTGTGGCTCAATATATTATTGTTATTATGTGAGCACATATACTGGCTATTTAATTTACTTAGTGTATGTTGGAGGAGTATTAGTTTTATTAATTTATTTAACTATTTTAACTAGTAATTATATTTTACCATCTAATACAATAATGGTGCTTAAATATAGTATTTTAAGTGTTTTGGTAATGGGCTGCTTTTTGGCTTTGGCAGAGCTTCCAGCAATTTACCGTTTTGAGTATGAAAATGACATGTTAATTTTTTCATATGATGTTTCTAATGTCTCTATTGTTGGTTTAATTTTATTTTTAATATTTTATAATATTTGTGTTATTATTATTAAACGGGGGCGTGGCATATCAGTTGGTCCGAAGTAGATGGCATCGTTTAACTGTTCTACTATTATTAATAATAAGTAGCTATAGGATGTTTTATTTATGTAATAGTCTTGCGGGGCATATAGGTTATTTATTTCATAGAAATATTACTACAATTTCAACCTTCTCTTTTAGTGGTGATATAATTTTTGACACTATAAGTTTGAGTTTTAGTTGGGTTGTAACAATAATCTCTTTTTGTGTGTTTCTTTTTGCGCGTTATTATATAGCACAAGACTTACATTATTACCGTTTTATATGATTATTGTTTTTGTTTGTTTTATCTATAAATGTTTTAATTTTTTCTGGTTCATTATTTATTCTTTTAGTTGGTTGAGATGGACTAGGGGTGTCTTCATTTCTATTAATTATTTATTACCAAAGATACACCAGCCTCGAGGCTGGTGTATTAACTTTAATGATTAATCGTGTGGGGGATATTTTAATCATAAGCCTCCTTTTTTATTTGAGTATTGCAGGGTTTAGTTATATTATATATTATCCCACTACTGAAATATATATTATATTATCCCTTTTAACTTTAGCAGCTATAACCAAAAGTGCACAGTACCCTTTTAGTGTGTGATTACCAGCTGCGATGGCCGCCCCAACACCTGTTAGGGCTCTGGTACATTCATCTACACTGGTAACAGCTGGTATTTATATTTTGATTCGGGCTGCTTCAACAATGCCCTTTCCTTTAGACGTTAACAATTTACTTTTATTTACGGGAGCTATCACATCTTTCATTGGAGGGTCATGTGCAGTATATGAAAATGACCTTAAAAAAGTAATCGCTTTGTCCACACTAAGTCAATTAGGTGTAATGGTTTTTAGGTTAGGTCTAACTGCCCCAACTTTAGCCCTTTTACATCTATATACACATGCTATATTTAAAGCTTTGTTGTTTTTAGTTGCTGGCTGTATTCTTATATTAGCGTATGGAACACAGGACATACGCTTACTAGGCGGGGTTACACAAAATAATCCTCTACTATTAGTGTTTATAAACATTAGTACTTTTTGTTTAATAGGTTTACCTTTTTTAAGTGCTTTTTATTCAAAACATTTAATTTTAAGAGTTATGTGAAGCAGCCATATTAATATTTTTTCGTGTTGTATTATATTAATTAGTGTTGGGTTAACAAGCGTTTATATAATTCGTATACTTAAAAGCTTAAATTGGACTACAAATAACAGAGTAATTTTATGTTCCCCCTTTTTGGTTTTATTACCTTATACGCCATTAGTACTTCTTTTTGTTGGTAGTCTATTTCTTGGTCATTTTTTGTCCGTTAGAGATATAAGTTACAGCTTCTATAATCTTTTTCCTTTTTGGTGTGATTTATTTTTATATTCTCTTCTTTGTTTTGGGGTAGGAAGGGGTTTATTAATCCACAAGTATAAGGGTAGCTACATATTAACAAGCATATATTATATAGACCCCGTTTGGAAAAAGTCTATTTATATATATTTTCCTTTTTCCAAAACACTAAAAGTATTAGATTATGGTTGACTAGAGCCATATGTATATAGTGTGTCATTATCAAAGTTGAGGACGTATTTGTTTAAGTTATACTACTTAATACATATAGGCCCTAATCTTAAAACTGCTTTAGGGGTGACTGTTTTATTAATATGTTTTGTTTTATGATGCTCGTATTAAAATATATTATTACATCTTTATGTATTCTTTTAGGTATTGCCTTTTTAACTCTTCTTGAACGGAAAGTATTGTCCTATATACAAATTCGAAAAGGACCAAATAAAACTGGCACAATTGGGCTTTTTCAACCTTTTGCTGATGCACTTAAGTTATTTCAGAAGGAATATCTTCTACCTCTTTTAAGTAATTGATCGTTATTAATGTTTTTTCCTGTTCTAGGGCTAAGTTTAACTTTATTTGTTTGAGGACTATATCCAAGTATATTTACTGTATCTCCAATTATTTTAAGTATTTTGCTTTTTTTATGTATAACAGCTATAAATGTATATATTATTATAGGGGCTGGCTGAACGTCAAATTCGATTTATGCGTTTTTAGGGGCACTTCGTGCTAGTGCCCAGACTATTAGTTATGAAATTAGTCTAGTAATTATTTTGTTATTTCCAGTAATACTAAACCAATCCTACCAGCTAACGTCTTTATTATTTGGTTATCCTGTTGTTTTACTATTACTTTTTTCTTTACTTATCTGGTTTGTTACATGTCTAGCAGAAACTAACCGAGCCCCATTTGATTTTGCCGAAGGCGAATCAGAATTAGTTTCAGGGTTTAATGTTGAGTATGCTGGGGGGATATTTGCATTACTTTTTTTAGCGGAGTATGGCTCCATTTTATTTTTAAGTTTTCTAACAGCCGTACTTTTTTGCTCCCCTCCAACATTATTGTTTTATGTTAGGTGTGGTTTTATAATCTCTTTATGTTTTTTATTTGCACGTGGTGTATACCCTCGTTACCGGTATGATAAACTTATAAATATATGTTGAAAGTCTTTTCTACCTTTAGCCTTATCTTTTTTATATTTAGGAAATATTAATATAATTATTTAATGTATACTTTAATGATTTTTTTAGCTATTCTATTTTCCGGTGTATCGTTTAATTTACTTCAAAATAAGCAATCCCTTTTGAGTGTACTAGTTTCATTAGAGATATTAATGTTTTTAACAATTTTCTTATTTTGTATACCTATAATTTATTATTTTAATAGTATAACTTATTTTATTACTTTATTGTGCTTTGCTGCTAGGGGGGCCGCTTTAGGATTAACCTTATTAGTAAGAATGAGCCGTCTTCATGGAAATGATTTATTACATAACTTATACTTATATGAAAAAAATCCGTCTAGCTGAAACGCTACTTAGACTACCCACACCATTAAATATTTCTGCTTGGTGAAACATTGGCTCTGTGTTAGGTTGTATATTAGCTTTTCAACTTATAACAGGTATTTTCCTGTCACTACACTATACAGCTGACTTAGTTTGTACTTTTGATTCAATTGTACATATTATACGTGATGTCCCCTACGGCTGACTTTTTCGTTCTTTACATGCAAATGGCGCATCTATATTTTTTATTTTAATATATTTTCATATTGGACGTGGAATATATTATCAAAGCTTTATTCTGCAGCCTCGAACCTGACTAGTGGGTTCGAGTATTTTTTTAATTAGTATAGGAACTGCTTTTTTAGGCTATGTTTTGCCATGAGGACAAATATCTTATTGAGGTGCTACAGTAATTACTAATTTAGTGAGCGCCATTCCTTATTTTGGTGATTTTTTAGTTACGTGAATTTGAGGGGGTTTCTCTGTGGGTCAGCCTACTTTAAATCGTTTTTATTCTTTTCATTTCTTATTACCTTTTGCGTTAGCAGGTATAGCTTTACTTCATTTAGTATTTTTACATGAGAAAGGATCTAGCAACCCGCTTGGAAATCTTGCCCATAGAAGAAAAGTAGTATTTCATCCTTATTCCACATGAAAAGATGTTGTAGGGATTAGACTAATATTCTTTTTCCTATTAGGTATTGTTTTATTTGCTCCTAACATTTTAACAGATCCTGAAAATTTTATTGAAGCTAATCCTATAGTGACACCTACACATATTCAACCTGAGTGATATTTTTTATTTGCTTATGCTATTCTTCGTTCAATTCCATCAAAACTAGGTGGCGTTTTGGCACTAGGGGCAGCTGTAGTATATTTGTATTTTTTTTCTTTTGCTAGCTATATTTCAAGATACAGTGTTACACCTTTTAACCCCTTTGCTCAAATTATTTTTTGATGTTTTGTTGTGGTGTTTTTACTGTTAACTTGACTAGGGGCCTGTCCGGTAGAAGACCCTTATGTAGCTGTTGCACAACCAATAACTGTTCTTTATTTTTTGCTCCCCGTTTTTTACTTATGAAATAATGTTATGTGAGGTCGAATGCTCAATAATTTTTTGGTTGGTGTAATTGAACATACTTGCTTGTCAAGTAAGTGATGCCTAAGGTGCCTTAATAGTAGTTTAAATAAAACTGTATATTGCAAATATACCATTTGCTGTGCACTATTAATGATTTTATAGCTTAATGTAAAGCACCGTTTTGAAGGGACGGAGATAAGTATATTTAAAATCAATGAGTTCCTGAGCACAATTAAACTTAATAGACCCTGTTTCACCTATTCAAACAGAAATACTTCTTTTCCATGATCATGCATTAATAATTATTACGGGTATTTTTATTTTAGTGGCAGTTGTGGGATTACTTATTATATCTTCCCGTTTTTCATCTCGTCGGACGCATGAGGCTCAAACCCTTGAAATTATATGAACTATTTTACCTGCTTTATTATTAATTACTTTAGCACTACCTAGTTTACGATTACTTTATTTATTGGATGAACAGCCATTAAATGTTAGAAATATTTTAAAAGTAGTAGGTCATCAGTGATATTGAAGATATGAGACGCCGCAACTAGGTAATTTTTCCTTTGATAGTTATATAACACCTCTTAGCGACCTTGAAAAAGGAGAATATCGTTTGTTAGAGGTTGATAAACGTGCAGTAGTTCCAACAACTGTTAATACTTCAGTTATTACTACATCGGCAGATGTTATTCACGCTTGGGCCTTGCCTTCTTTAGGAATTAAAATAGATTCAGTACCTGGCCGCCTTAACATAATAAACATACACCCTCTAGTTCCAGGCGTTTATTATGGACAGTGTTCTGAAATTTGTGGTGCTAACCACGCTTTTATGCCTATTGTTGTTGAAGCTATTTTATCTAACGATTTTCTTACCATAAGAAATAAGAGTTAAATTTTAATAGCTTAATTAAAGTGCAGAATTGTAAATTCTGCGATGGTACATCCTTGAACCTGTAAGTTATTTAAACTAGCGACCTTCAAAGTCGCAAAAAGGCCGTTACCTTGGGTTTGTTTTAATTAGTATAATATGTACTACTACCTTCCAAGTAGGAGGCCTCAAATGAGATTGTATTTATAGGATAATAAATCTGATGATTTGTGGTGTCGTTGAACCGTTCATAACGGTGAATACCTTTTTATGATAGTCTCTTGGAAAACCAAATTTTCCCGTGCCGAACACCGATAAAAACAAGGAAGGCTAACCTTATGGTAGACGCTTAAAATCTAAGCATTTTCTGCCACCATGAATTAAAAATAAATAGGGCCTTTTTGGACAGAAATTGTGGTAGTAGGTGTGAGAATTGGGGAGATGGCTGGTAAAGACATTAAAAGAATATAAAGGAGTACAAATATTTGTAAACTAATAACAAGGGTTAAAAGGGCATGAGGTCTTAATTGAGGCATAGTAAGTAGTTAATATAACTTCTGCTAATTAACAAATAACGGCTTTAATAAGCTATACTTACAAGGATGCTCTGTTTGGTATAAACTTAATAATAAAGTAAAAATGTAAGCTTGAATAATACTAACAAAAAACTCGAATAATATATAACCAATGCTAATTATAATTAGTGGGAGAAAGACAGTAACACTATGAAGATAGGCTGTTAAAGTATTAGCTAATAAACCTAATACAATATGTCCCGCACTAATATTTGCAATTAAACGCACTGTTAAAGTTAAAGGGCGAATTAAAAGACTAATTGTTTCAATAACAATTAGAAAGGGCAATAAGCCCAACGGGGCTCCACTAGGAGCTAGGTGAGCAGCTGATTTTGAAGGGGACCAAAATCACCCAGATAAGAGAAGTATTAACCAAAAGCTTATAGCTAGATTGTTTATGGTAAACAAATTACTAGTCAAAGTGTAAGTATAAGGGGTTAGCCCTAAAAGATTATTTATAAGTAAAAAAAGAAAGATAGCAGTTAATATATTACGTAAGAAACTAAAACGATTAATTTGTGAAGTAGATCATATGCTAGAAATAATGCACTTAATATATGTTAATAGTACAACAGGATAGACTAAGGTCGCAAACAAAACACAAGATACTAGTAAAGGTAAAAATCATAAAAGTAACGTAGAAGCCCCATCTAAGCTTGAAAATAAATCTGTTAGCATTATTAAAAGGCCAAGAGGCCCCATTTGAGGCCGAAGCTCAAGCGCAAGTTGCTTTCTTAACTATTTAAAGATTAAATCAACTCTATTATGAAAAAATAGCGTAATGCTTTTACTATTTAAACAGGAACAGTTTCTACTATCCCTACTATGTTACGACTTATCTCAAATGACTTCGAGAGTGACGGGCGATTTGTACACAGTATTAGTAATATTCTAAATGTAATTTATATAATTTATACTTTTAAGTCCGCCCCACAAGCAAAAATTATTTTACTTGCTGGAATGAAGTTTTATTGTAACTCGCCGAACCAAAGAGATGGTCTGCACCTTGACCTGTCTTTTTATAGCTATATATATTATGCTATTAATATTAAATTATAGCTGCAGACGGCGGCATACAAAATATTACTCTTTGTAGAAGTACGTGGTGGTTATCAATTATATGGTAAGTTCCCCTAAAAGTTAATACTACCGCCATGTTGTTTGAGTTTCGACTTGGAAGTGGTACTACTCAGGTTAAGGTGTTAACTACTGCATAAAAGGGTATCTAATCCTTGTGTGAGATCAGTTTTTAGTTTAAGTGTATATATATGTTGGATAAAATATCAATTTATTTCACCAAAATTAATAAAATTAAAATATAGCAAGAAACCTGGTTTAATTTTGTTACAAAAAGTATGACCGCGACTGCTGGCACTTTTTTTGTCTGTTAAAATATGAAAACTTAGTCGGCGTGGCCGCCATAGTAAAATTTGAACATTGGGGACTCTATAAAATCCATATGTTTTTAACATAAACAAAATTATTAGTCACAACAAAACATCTTTAAAGGATACACCATAGGTGGGTTATGAGCCCAATAGCTTTATTTAGCTTATTTAAAGATGCCCACTCTAGGAGGGCATTATACCACTCATAAATAAGCCCCCCTAGCAGCAAAGATACAAAGACCCTTAAGTGTAAGCTGGTATAACTTGTAGAAGTAACTATTAAAGTATTTAAACAAGGGAATAATAAAACTGTTTCAACATCAAAAAGTAAAAATAAAAGAACTAAAATAAAATAACGGACACTAAAAGGACGCCGCATTTTATTTAAAGACTCGAAGCCACACTCAAATGAAGATAGTTTATTAAAGTTAGGTACACTTACATAAGTACTAATTATAAAATATAATAGTAGCATAACAATGCAAGTTAATAAACATAAAATAAAATATATAACCACATACACATGGTGTTAGCCAAGTAAGATTTTCAAAATCTCGGATATGTGTAAAATAAGTACCTATCAGTTGTAATGCTATGTTAATGTTTTTAGGATAGACTAAATAATGGTTTAGTTTATTATTTAAGGTTAAGATAATTAGGGCTGCTAACTTTAATTTGGGAAATATTCCGCACCTTTCATGTTGAGTTTACTAATAATAATTTTTGGTATGTTTTTACTATTTTACCCGGTCTCAGTTGTTAGGGCATTTATTTTACTTATTCCTCTAGGAATACTATGTTTAAATAAAAGAGCTATGTATGTACAAGACATATTACTTATATTTACCCATAGGAGCATACTCCTGGGGTTTTTAACTCTTAGCTTATTTGGGCTGACTTTAGTTGCAACCTATAAAAATTGGAGGCGGTACTATAGATGTTTGGTTATTAGAATAGCTTTAGTATTAATGTTATGTTTTAGCATCAGAGATTTTTTGCTGTTTTATATTTTTTTTGAGAGAAGATTGATTCCAATTTTTTTGATAATTTTAAGGTGAGGGTATCAACAAGAACGATTACAAGCAAGGCTATATATAGTTATATATACTGTTTTTGGGTCTCTTCCTTTATTATTAATTATTTTATATATTAATATATATATAAGTAGGAGCCAAATTTTTATAATTACCATTTTTTCTTTTCTTCAAAGTGGTGTACTGTTTTTGGGTTTTGCAGCTTTTATAGTAAAACTACCTATTTACTGTCTTCATTTATGACTACCAAAAGCGCATGTTGAAGCCCCTTTAGGGGGTTCTATGTTGCTTGCAGGTGTGCTACTTAAATTAGGGGGCTATGGAGCGTATATATATAGTTATATAATACCTATTAGCTTATTTAATACAATATCAGTATTAATTATAAGGATTAGTATTGTTGGGGGAGTTTTAGCTAGGGCAGTGTGTTTAATACAAAGGGATGTAAAAGCAATAATTGCTTATAGTAGTATTGTTCATATAAGTTTTGTTATATTTGGACTAATAACTATATCTGTATGGGGGTATGGTTGCGCGGTAATTACAATGTTAGCCCATGGCTGAGTTTCAGCTGGATTGTTTTTAACAGGTTATATCTCTTATTTAATAACTAATAGTCGTAGTTTTAGTTATAACAAGGGGGTGCTTGTGTTAGCTCCCATATTGAGGTTTTTTTGGTGTGTATTATGTATTATAAACATAGGTGTCCCCCCAACAATTAATTTTATTGGGGAGATTATAGTCATTCCAGCTAGCATGTTTGTGAGGTTGTGAATGTTTATTGGAGTAGGTATAGTAATATTTATATCCGTCGGGTATAACATATATTTATACACGCGTGTTAATCATGGGAACCCCAGCAAATATATAAGAAGTAGAAAAGTGCTATTAAATAGTGTTATATTAGCCCTTGTATTACATTTAATACCTTTAAGATTTATTGGAAATATAGACCTTCTTGTCTTTTAATATAAGTAGAATAACATCGTTGACTTACAAAATCAACGCTTTAGTTTAAGCTATACTTACATGACCCTCATCAATAAATTCTAATATATAGAAATAACCAAACTACGTCAACAAAATGTCAATATCATGCAGCAGCTAAAAATCCCACGTGGTGGGATTTTCTAAAATGAAATATTCAAAGACGATATAAGCACACTAATAAAAATGTAGTTCCAACTAACACGTGTAGTCCGTGAAAGCCCGTAGCAACAAAAAAGGTACTACCATAAACACTATCAGCAATAGTAAAAGCTGTTTCCTTATATTCACCATATTGTAAAAATAAAAAGTAAGCTCCTAAAAGCACTGTTAATACTAATCCCTGTAAACTTATATTATATTTTCCTTCTTCAATAGCATGGTGTGCTCATGTAACCCTTACTCCAGAAAGTAATAAGACACATGTATTTAGAAGAGGGACTGAAAAAGTTTGTAAGGTTATAACACCTACTGGAGGTCATACACACCCAATATCTGTGGAAGGAGCTAAGCTACTATGAAAAAAAGCTCAAAAGAATGCGAAAAAAAAACAAACTTCCGACAAAATAAACAATCTTACACCAAGCTTTAATCCCGCTACAACGTAGCTTGTGTGATAGCCTTGATATGTTCTTTCACGAATAATATCACGCCATCAGACAGCTGCTAGTAGTCTAGTTAACAATAATCCATAAAGTAATAATGTAGTTGTGTTTATACGTAAAAGGAGTAATAAGCCAATTGGGAGACAAGTAATACTTGCAGAACATAATAGGGGCCACGGTCTTGCTTCTACTAAATGATACGGTGTCGTATGGCGCATAACAATTATGTTACGAAGTGAATTTTATGTAATCTCTTTCAAACACGCATCCGCCGGCGGACGGGTATTGTTGATGTCAATATTAGAGGTCAATCCTGGTGCGTTGTGAGATTATTATTGGTTATATTGTTTTTTGGCAGTATTGGTGTTGGCTTGATAACAAGCCAATGAGTTATAGTTGTATTAATAATAGAGTTAAGTCTTTTTTGTTTTATTTTTTTGTGCAATGATTACAACATGTTAAGTGCTTTAAATAGAATGATTAAGTATTTTATTGTCCAATCACTAGGGAGAATTATACTATTATTAGCAGGCTTAGTTACGGTTGTATTATTAGTAGAAAATTATTGATTACATTTATTTACTTTGAGAGGAATAGTATTAAAACTAGGTGTTTTCCCTTTACATTTCTGAGTAATTCCAACAGTTGGAAGTTTACCTTATGAAATGGTTTTTTTGTTTGGAAGACCCCTTAAAATATTGCCTCTTATAGTCATTAATAAATATTTTTCGTTTTTTATATTTAATAGTCCCTTTTATTCAGCTTTATTATATTTATTCCTTATAGGCTCAATATTTATTGGGGCTTTCCTTGGGCTAGTTTCAACTTCTATTCGGACAATACTTGGCGCCTCTTCTATTACACATACAGGATGAATACTTTTGGCCTTAAAAAGACAGACAATAGTAGAATATTTTATATTTTATTCAGCGGGTTTATTATTGGTCTTATTAGGCTTAAATAGTGAAAGGCCTATATTAACAGCTATTAATATGCTTTCATTAGGGGGCTTACCTCCTTTTAGTCTTTTTACAGGAAAAATATATGTGCTTTATAGAAGTGTAACGTGTAATTTACCTTTAATAGTCTTATTTCTCGCACTTATTAGTGCGATTATTAGATTATTTTATTACCTTAAGTTTACAATTAACTTTTATTTAAAGACGACCCGTTTTAGGGTGAAATTTCCAATATGATTATTAGTTATAACTAGAGCTAATGCTTGCGCTTTTAGGTTATTTTTTTTGTAGTTTTTTATAGCCAAGTGAGGCAACAGCTTTTTAATCTGTTAACGAGTTAACACTCT